GGTCGATGCCCGAGCGGTTAATGGGGGCGGACTGTAAATTCGTTGGCAATATGTCTACGCTGGTTCAAATCCAGCTCGGCCCAATAATTCGCTGATCCACCATGAAATGATATAACCCCTTTTGTTTGTTTTGTTTGCCAGAAATGCAAGATTCAAAAAAGTCCAATTTTCTGATATATCTCTACCTCTTTTGATTTTTTTATTTGCTCGATTTATTTGTATTTGTTCCCATAAATTCTGATCTTGCTAACGAGCCTGATTCATAAAAAAGACTTTTTTTCTCATTGAAAAGTGGATTATCAATCGATTTGGCAATAGCGAAACGAAAGGATTACTAGTAATACGTGCTGCTCTCACTAAAGTGTATATCCTTGTGGATATTAATATATCACTCGCAGCTCTGTTAAAAAACGACGATTTTAATCTAAATAGAAATGGTTTGAATGAAATCATAAGAATATGTATGCTGTACATTTTATTTCCCCGGGATTGTAGTTCAATTGGTCAGAGCACCGCCCTGTCAAGGCGGAAGCTGCGGGTTCGAGTCCCGTCAGTCCCGACGGATCCAAATCCAATAACCAATAAAAAAAATACATCAATAGATCTCTCCTTTTTCTGTTAAACTGGGTACAAATGGTATAATTTCATTCCCAATGGTATCCTTCTTTTTTTTTTCTTTTTCGTTTCGCATTTCTCATCAACCGGTACCGGTTAATGAGAAAGAGACATGTGTGAATTGGTACAATTATTGGTAGTGGTAGCATTATATTCAGGATTCAAAGAGATACCGGATTGGGTCTGGTTTTTTTTTTGACTGCTCTCGATCCGTGTATGTAATACCGTGTATGTAATAGAATCGAGTACACCATATCGTTATATCGTTCCCGGAAGCATATCCACAAATGGAATTCATTTCTTGTACGATACAAAATGAATTTAAAATAGTTACTTTGATAAAATACTTTTCAGAGTCAAAATATCTTCTTTTCTGGTTTCCATTTTGTGTAACTTAAATTACTAGTTTGAATTTAAAAAAATTTCACGGAATATTCGATTTTTTATTATACTGGGACTCGTCTTTATCATACTTCTTTTTTCTTTGTTTTTTTGTTTTTCAAGAAAATTAGATCATTAAAAAAAAGGAGTTTCGAACTTAACTCTTTTCGATTTCGTTTCTATTCTTTGTTTGGGTTTATTTGTAAACCATTTGTAAATAGAAATAATGGACGTGGAAGCGGTAGATTATAGAACAGACAGAATGGCAAAGAATGATAAATAAAAATAAAGTAGTTAAAGTATAAACTAAAGGAATTCTTTTGATTGAATCCGGAATCAGAATCAAAGTTTGTATTCGGTGTGTGGATAAAAGATCTACCTATGTTATACTATTCAATTCTCGACGCTGAATCGACTTGATAGCTCAGATATTGTTATTCATGATATTGATCCGATTCGATATCATCGAAATGGAATTCATCCCATTGAATTTACAAGCGAAAGGTTTATCATCTCTATGGGATTAAATCCCGAGTTATTGCGAAGTAAAAAAAAAAACGAAACGATGAGATTATGGAAGTAAATATTCTCGCATTTATTGCTACTGCACTGTTCATTCTAGTTCCTACTGCTTTTTTACTTATAATATACGTAAAAACTGTCAGTCAAGGTGATTAATTTGAATGAAACTTGACTTCTTAGTTCTTATCAATGATTTAAGAAACAAGATTCCAATTTCACGTCTTAAATGAAATGAAGGGACTAGAATCAGCAGTAGCCTATGAGATTCGATAAGTATGGTCGAAAGATTCATATATGAATCTTTCGACCATACTATCTATTTTTATTATTGTACTGTAGAAAGATACAAACTGAATAGAGATCAATCTACAATATGTATATGTATCTTCATACATCTTAATATCGATTAAATATATGGAATGTACATAGTATCTCAATTCGATTTCTTTGCTTTATCTATTTTCTTTTTGTTGATTCCAATCAATCTGAAATAATCAAAAGGGAACTCTTACAATTTTCTAATTTCTAGATTTCTTATTATTATTATTTTCAATATGAATTCCGGTATCCATTAAACAAGAATCAAAGCAATGAAGGAAAAACAATATTGGGCATATATTACTAAAATAAAATCAAGTTAATAAAAGAAAATGAAAATAAAGTAATCTTTTTTTTTTTTAGCATTTCGATTTCGAAGAAGTTACCATAGAACTCCTTGGATCATCTGTCAACCGCTCAATCAATTACTTCTTCGGATTTAAAAATTGAATTAAATTAATGAATTCAATATTAAGATTAAGTTAATTATTAATTAAATATATTCAATAATTCAATTTAATAATTAATAAATAATTAATTAAATAATTAAAAGGGCTTTGCAGAACGATCTAGAAAAAATCTATAAAAAAAGTGATCAAATTTTATTCCCCAACTCAATTAGTAGTATCTCTAGAGTCCACTTCTTCCCCATACTACGAGTGAAAGGGAAAATGTAAAAACTACCATTAAAGCAGCCCAAGCGAGACTTACTATATCCATGTGAATTATGTCCCCTATCTCTATGAATATGAAGGAATTATTCCATTATTGTTTACTAATAATAGTGGAATCACTGGTGCAGAGTCAAAAAGGGATTATGACCCAAGACCCTTGATGAAAGACTCCTATAAATCCACGTATAACAAGGTATAACAAGTTCTTATATGATTTCTAGTACATTAAACAAAATACGCAGTCACACTTTTCTTTGCAAGTATCAAAGGGAATGTTACTAATATGTAGTAATAATAAGACCCATTCTCCTTTATGCATCCAATCTAATATTGATTGAATGCCCGTGCACTCAGAGACTCTCATGAGTCTGTATACTCTGTATACAAAGTATTTTCTGCTCCTTCCATAAATATTAATTCGATTTTCCGTTTGACTATCCAATCGAATTCAAGACCTGGTAAGTAGACACTCCATTAGTATTAGTAGTGGAAAGAAATCGGTAACTCTTGATTTGATATGATAGCCTTTCCACTACTAGAATCTTCCCTTGAATCCTAGATGCAAAGATTTACTGCACTTTAAAGAACGGAACCCGCAGCTATTTAGAACAATAAAGTATCAAGAGTCTTTTTCCTACGCCTTATTTTGCTGGGAAAAATTCGGCGAGTTATACCAGCAAAGCAGAATAAGGGATTTCGAGTCTTGTCTTTTGTTGATCAGGCGACACCCAGATTTGAACTGGGGAAAAAGGATTTGCAGTCCCCCACCTTACCGCTCGGCCATGCCGCCAAAACGATACAAAATAGATGAAAATATTCCCCGTTTGCTTGTTTTGTTTTTTGGGGGGTTACTAAATGTCTTTTTTTTTATTGTACTTCTATCTGAAATCTCGTGTTCCTTAATTCCTTGCCTAAAGTCCTCTTTTTTGAAGTGGATCCATCCCTTCAATTGTTTTTATAGTATCTCAAAACACACAATATCTAAATTCCTCTCTTTTCTATTGATCTATTGACAATCCAAATATGGATTTTCAGTCACACAAGCCAAAATCTAGGACAAATTGGAACCATTAACTATTGACTGGAAAACTCTTGGATTTCAATCTCAAATTGGGAATGATAAATGATGTAAGAAAAGCAAAATTGATACATAACTAATCAGTATTGATTTTTTTTTCAATAAAAAAAGACTTCTCAATTTCAATTATAACCGCAATTCTGAGTCTATGTAAACCCCAGAACCTAAGTTGTTACAGTTACACAACTATCTTATCGGGTATCTTATCTGTGTATGATGCCTGTCTATAGGGAATTAGCAGGAAATTGCTGTACTGTAATTTATTAAGAGAAAATCGAAATTTTGATAGAGCACGACATGTGCTGTCCCAAAAAGAACTATGCAATAAGGTGCAATAAGGAGAAGCGATGTATATATAGATAGCTAGATCCGCACGGGTTTAATAAATACAAGCCTTCTTACGAACTTCAATCGCATTCTCAAAATTCTACTAAAAAAAGAAAAAAGAGTTTTCTGCAAATCCTTTTTTGAACAATGGAATCCACGCCAAGGTTAAGTGCTAAAAAAACAAACTTTCTATTGTTATATTGTTTCTGATTATTAAGTCTTTAACTCAGCGAATAGATCAAATCCCGAATCCGTTTATTTTTCTGGTATCTAGTCGGATTGGAATATCATAATAATGGTATAAATTGAATTACTTTTCTAGACAAAACTCCGTAAGTCTAAGTAGAATTTCTCAATTCCTTTTCATTTGTATTTCTCTCTTAGCAATTCCAATTTAATTAAGTCTAAAATTTTATTTTTTCCTCCGTTCATATGTATTTCATATTTCATACATTCCATAATATATGAAATTGGGTAAAATTTCATGTGATTCAGTAAACAGAATCGAAATTCTATCATTGCTAGATCGATTCATATGATTCGATGCAGAAATGGGATTTTTTGATAAATGGGAGGAAATTCAAAATGCTCGGAGATGGAAATGCGGGAATGTCTACAATACCTGGGTTTAATCAGATACAATTTGAAGGATTTTGTAGGTTCATTGATCGGGGCTTAACAGAAGAACTTTATAAGTTTCCAAAAATGGAAGATACAGATCAAGAAATTGAATTTCAATTATTTGTGGACACATATCAATTGGTAGAACCCTTGATAAAAGAAAGAGATGCTGTACATGAATCACTCACATATTCTTCTGAATTATATGTATCCGCAGGATTAATTTGGAAAAGCAGAGGGGATATGCAAGAACAAACAATTTTTATTGGAAACATTCCTCTAATGAATTCTTTGGGAACTTCTATAGTAAATGGAATATACAGAATTGTGATCAATCAAATATTGCAAAGTCCCGGTATCTATTACCGGTCCGAATTGGACCATAACGGATTTTCGGTCTATGCGGGTACGATAATATCAGATTGGGGAGGAAGATTAGAATTAGAGATTGATAGAAAAGCAAG